ATAAAAGGTAACGGATATGGTACATAAAGAAGAATAGGTGCACAAAAAAAAAAAAAAAAGAAAAAAAAAAAAAAAAGAAAATACAAGAGTACATATAGAAAGAATTGAAAATTGACTCATTCACTGAGTAAAGGATTGAATTGGATTCGATTGCTCAATCGAATGCTAACTTCCATTTATTTCTTATGGAATTAACCGATCAACTTGCTATCGGATCTTTCTTTTCGATTCAGTACTTTTCAAAAAAGAATTTCGACATATTTATTATGATTTATGATTATGATAAGCAATCCCACTACTTCTAATCCTGTGGTTTCTACACTTGAAGAACAAAACCTAGGGCGTATCACTCAAATTATTGGCCCAGTACTGGATGTCATTTTTCCACCGGGCAAGATGCCTAATATTTATAATGCTTTGGTAATTAAAGGTCGAGATACTGTCGGTCAGCAAATTAATGTAACTTGTGAAGTACAACAATTATTAGGAAATAATCGAGTGAGAACTGTAGCTATGAGTGCTACAGATGGTCTGATGAGAGGAATGAAAGTGATTAACACGGGAGCTCCTCTAAGTGTTCCAGTCGGGGGAGCTACTCTCGGACGAATTTTCAACGTTCTTGGAGAGCCCGTTGATAATTTAGGTCCTGTCGATACTCGCACAACATCTCCTATTCATAGATCTGCACCCGCCTTCATACAGTTAGATACGAAATTATCAATCTTTGAAACAGGGATTAAAGTGGTAGATCTTTTAGCTCCCTATCGCCGTGGAGGAAAAATCGGACTATTTGGGGGAGCTGGAGTGGGTAAAACAGTACTCATCATGGAATTGATCAACAACATTGCCAAAGCTCACGGAGGCGTATCTGTATTTGGCGGAGTAGGTGAACGTACTCGTGAAGGAAATGATCTATACATGGAAATGAAAGAATCCGGGGTTATTAATGAAAAAAATCTTGCAGAATCAAAAGTGGCTCTAGTCTATGGTCAAATGAATGAACCGCCAGGAGCTCGTATGAGAGTTGGCTTGACTGCCCTAACCATGGCGGAATATTTTAGGGATGTTAATGAGCAAGACGTACTTCTATTCATCGACAATATATTTCGTTTCGTTCAAGCAGGGTCCGAAGTCTCTGCCTTATTAGGTAGAATGCCTTCTGCAGTGGGTTATCAACCTACCCTTAGTACGGAAATGGGTTCTTTGCAAGAAAGAATTACTTCTACTAAAGAAGGATCCATAACATCGATCCAAGCAGTTTATGTACCTGCGGATGATTTGACCGACCCTGCTCCTGCCACGACATTTGCACATTTAGATGCTACTACCGTATTATCAAGAGGATTAGCTGCCAAAGGTATTTATCCAGCAGTAGATCCCTTGGATTCAACGTCAACTATGTTACAACCTCGGATCGTTGGTGAGGAACATTATGAAACTGCGCAAAGGGTTAAGCAAACTTTACAACGTTACAAAGAACTTCAGGACATTATAGCTATCCTTGGGTTGGACGAATTATCCGAAGAAGATCGTTTAACTGTAGCAAGAGCACGCAAAATTGAGCGTTTCTTATCACAACCCTTCTTTGTGGCAGAAGTCTTTACTGGTTCTCCAGGGAAATATGTTGGTCTCGCAGAAACAATTCGGGGGTTTAAATTCATCCTTTCCGGAGAATTAGACGGTCTTCCCGAGCAGGCCTTTTATTTGGTGGGTAACATCGATGAAGCTACCGCGAAAGCTATGAACTTAGAAGAGGAGAACAAATTGAAAAAATGACCTTAAATCTTTGTGTACTGACTCCTAATCGAATGATTTGGAATTCCGAAGTGAAAGAGATTATTTTATCTACTAATAGTGGACAAATTGGGATATTACCAAACCATGCCCCCATTGCCACGGCTGTAGATATAGGTCTTTTGAGAATACGGCTAAACGACCGATGGTTAACGGTGGCTCTTATGGGCGGTTTTGCTAGAATAAGTAATAATCAGATCACCATTTTAGGAAATGGTGCGGAAATTAGTACTGACATTGATCCACAAGAAGCTCAACAAACTCTTGAAATAGCTGAAGCTAACTTGAGTAGAGCTGAGGGTAAGAGACAAGCAATTGAGGCAAATCTAGCTCTCAGACGAGCTAGGACACGAGTAGAAGCTGTCAAAGCGATTTCCTATTAGTAGTTAATACATTCAATCAAAATTCTTTAATATATTATTTATTCTATTATTATATACTACACACTATATCTTGATTCCACAAATTGAACACAATGAAGTCTAATTTGATTAATCTGATGATAGAACGAAAAAGAAAAAAAGAGGATGGGTAGAAAAACTTATTAGATACCATGGAATCCGGTATCTAATAAGTTCTACCTACTATTGGATTTGAACCAATGACTCCCGCCGTATGAAAGCAATACTCTAACCACTGGGTTAAGTAGGTTATTTATCATCACAAAAAAGGGTCTCCATCACTTCGATGGATTATAGGTAAAATA